AACAGAGAGGAATTCAACCAGCTTTTCCGTGCGAGCAGGAGGAAGGAGAGATTGAACCATGCTTTAGTAAAGGAAAGAGAAAGAAGAAGGGTGTTCTCCTTAACTTAATACAGCTTTCATAGGCCTTTCTCTCGGCTAGCATAAGTGGCGAAGCAAGGGTGCTTGCAGGCTAAGGTGAAAATGATACGACTAATAACCATTAATCGCCTTCGGATGTTTACGCTTACTGGTCGTTCCTAAAGAAAAGAGCTAAGACTTAAAGCAGCTATTAAGACAGCTCCTCCTAGCTTGGAGAGATAAATGATTTTCTCGCGCTCCACATCTCGTGGTATTTTTGTTTCCAGCCTGGACTTGAGTTCATCAGTTCATCGAGGAAAGGATAATTTACTACGAGAGTGCAGAGATTTGCTACTCAATAGGTATCGGGGTACAGAAAGAGTACATTGACACATATTGCTTGGTAGCTTGACGAATGGCTTTCTACGACGTTAGTGAGAGCAGAGTCCAAACCAAAACCAATTAAGCCATTCTAATTAGAGTATGATAATGAATTCATTGGTGGCAAAGCTCTAAGCCTGCAGACGGATATCCGTCGGGACCCGAGGATACCAGCGATGATGAGGTTCCCACGACGATGACATGCAACGTCATATCCGTCCGAACAGACTGAACATCTAAAAAGCTCATCATTGAGCTAGACCGGAAAGATGAACGCCGAGCTAAGGTCGCAATAGCCCTTTACTTGTTGGGGGGCGGAGAATGAGGTAAAGGTCTCTGTCGATTTAGACGGCCGTGGACCCGTAAATAGGCCGGCATTCAAAGCAGGAGAAAGGCGGGTTCGATTACAAGTTTTAGATGGGCCGGATGCGCAGCATGCTCAGGCCCTTGCTAATTACCAGCCACCGTACGCAGAATGGGTTGATAGTGAATGGTATCCGGACAGCTATACCATCCCCAACTTCTGCATGTACGCCGGAAAGGGGTGCCCCCTTAGCATCTGATATATTTTACGGCCCGTTGTGGAAACTCGGCGACCAATCAAGCCTTGCTTCTTCTGGTCGGCTCGTATTAGCCTGTGCTTTATTACAGGTAGTCATTCCCCCGTTCCTTTAGTCTTTTCAACGGTACTTTAATCTTAAGTCGCGGTCATGTCTCACCCCCCCAGTATAGTGACCGGTTCCATCTTTTTCCCGAATTTCATCAGTTCCAGGCTCAAGTGCCTGTTCATCCATCTTCATTCCAAAGGCGAACATCTCCATTGAGTGACTGTAACTGCTATGGTTTACAGTCAATAGTTCTTAACCAACCCTTTCTTATTATGTCTTTCTTTCTGAAGGGCTTGCGGTTCATTACACCAAAGGCTTTCAGTGAACTATTGAAGCTATCGAGAGAGTACCAAATGCTGACGGTGACGAAGGTTGAGTGCTAACGATCCTGTTACATGAATGGTTATGAGCACATGCGAAGCGAGGCAGCTTTGACCCACCGATCCATTCCAACTGCAGCTTTTGCAGCGAGTCACTGAGAAAGAGGGGTTTAATGATCTTGGAGTGGGCAAATGATTCGCCATACTACTTTTATTAGAATTAAGAGCAATATTCATTAGATTTCCAGTCCTCCTCTCCAACCGCAGCTTTTGAATCATACGTGGAGAGGGGATGTCTTGAATGAATGGGATACATAATAGTAGATGACTAGTTCCGATCACCTGGAAGGTGGGATCGTTCTCTCGTTTCCCTCACCCCAACAGGTGAGCAGGATTGCTATTCAAGTACCTAACATGTTGTCGTTTCGAATGGGTGGGACATAGAGACAGAGGTGGAAGTGAGGTACGAACAACATTCGTATCTCCGGTTGGACCAATGCTCTACCAGCTGAGCCACACGCCCTTTGAATGAGTGTTTGAAGCGACCTTGTTCGTTCCGGGTCTCGTCGCAGTTCGAATCAATCCGCCGTAGAATGCTGCAATTCATTACTCCCTTGGTACCGAGGAGGCTTTTTTCTGAAGATGCATGGATATGACGGGACTCTAGAACACCATAGTTTCCCCATCCCCGGGAGCAGATCAACTTGAATACCCACTCTTTTCGTTATTCCAGTAGGCATCATCCGTTAGCAGATACCCAGTCCTAGCTGGATGGATAGAAGCAAAGAATAGCTCCCGTATATTATCGTGATTCAAGGTTTCTGTTCAAAAACACGCTTTGTTCATGAGATTTGAACATGCTCTAGGGCGGAAAAGGTTGGGCTTTTGCAGCCTCTACTAAACATAATTATAATCAGGGCCAACAGACATAAATAAGATGTCGAATTGCATAGATTATTCAACATTTCTCCTCCCTTCTCGCTTTCTTTCCTTTATCATTAGTCTTGGGGTCTCCCTCTAAGAAAATAGAATCTCCTTCGATGAAGAATCAAGTGACTTGTGAAAAGCATACTTATAACTGATCTACCCTTCTGGATCCTCAAGCCCCGCCTCGCCGTTAGCTTCATATCCTTTTTTACTGAACTCTAGCTTGTGCCGTAGACGACCTTCCCACTTGTGTGAGAGGAAACTCTCGATTGAGACCCGTCCATTGCTTGTCCTACCCGGGTTCCCCGGCAGAACGATGAGGGTGAGCAAAGCGAACCTAACTAGGATGAGTGGTTGATTCGAGAATCTGGGCTTTACAACATAGTTGAATGCCCCCAACGGAAGCCCCTTGTTAGGACGAAGATCTTTGCTCTTATCTTACTTACGCAATTCCTGACTCCGGCAGTAAGTGAAGGCAGTCGGTAGCCCGATCGAAGGCCTATTTCATTCAACGAGGCGCCGCTAATCTGCTTTTCATTACTTACGATACCTAATTCGCCCATTACAAAAAAAAGACCAACCAACTCTACGAAATCCGCGTCGGTGTATCAGGTATCTTCAGCAGTTTCCCGGCCATACCATAGTTCTTTCAGAACCTAGCTGTAAAAGGGGAGGTTTCGAGCATAAGAATGAAGTGGTTTAGCGATGCTCATAACAGAGTAGAATTGAGACCTTCTTTCTATATGCAAATTAGAGTTCCTAAATATAACTAAAAAGACGTCCCCAAAAATGACATATATGAATCTGTCATTTTCTGGTAACCATTCCTGCCATCCACTCTACTATGAGAGTTTTTATTTTCGTATATGTCTTCTGGTCGTTGCTGTTTTCTCTTCGTCTCCCGACGGTTCTCCGTGCTCACCCGTCACGGCTCTTCCCTCTTCTTCGCCCTCTGCGCTCTCGTGTCCATAATATGGCTGAATTCTGAAAGGATTGGGAACTACATCGACGTTGGCACAGACAGCAGCGATGCCTTTGGATAGTAGAGGAGGGAGCGGAAACATGATAGACTTTCCGTTTAGGGTGACACATTACCTCCATCTACAAATAAAATACGATTTGAATAGCGGAAAACCTCGGGACTCTTCTGCGGCCATAGGAGAACTTCGATCAAGCATAGGAACTGTCTTAGGAAAGCTAGCCTTAGCAAAAAAAAGAAAGGAAGACAACAACCCGTAGCGCCCTCGTCGCGGCGTTAGCAGCCATTGACATTGACGATGTGATGTATTGAAGACTAAGCGAGCCAGCCTAGAACGGAGCACATGCTACTTTTCTTCGAAATCGCGAACACCTTACCTTTCTTCTTAGTCTGATCCGGACACTCCAGACCTCGGTTCTTGGCTTTGATCCGATTCCGAAGCTCGTTTACTCACTAGCCGATGTCATTTTCAATTGACTTAGTTAGAAAAGTATGGAGATACCGTATCGCCTTAAACAAGCGACAGGAAATGGAGCTTACCGCGCTGAGGAGGCCTCTTCCCTCCGTTGGGACGAGCTGGTCAAGATGTGGTGTCTAGTCACTCACATTGGTGAGGGCTGCCCTATGCCACCTGTCTTTACCCTGGTACTACTGCTTTAGCAAAGCTAACGGTAGGTCAAAGAGGTCCGGGACCATCCTTCTTTTCATAGGCTGGAGAAACCCTTGCATTTACATAACTATGCCCTTTAGTTGCATGTTCAACCTAAGCAAGACCCTACTCGCTGCTTTATCCATCATCCAATCCACATCCACAAAAAATCGGATGAAAGCCTGATACTTCTCACCTACTCAAATGAGATTGAAAACTAACATTCCGTAGAATCGGAAATTCGAAGAGCGCAGAAGGTAAGTTCGGTGGTAAGATCTGAAGGGTAGATTTACGGGTAACCTCAGAGGATGAGGAAAGAAGAGCTGGTTCTCGACGCGTTCGATTTCTTCTCCAAGTTGAGCAAGCCTTTGTGCCATAGCCATAGACATAGTTCAGCAACCTCCAAAAATGCTTTGATTTTCTTTTAGAGCACGAAGGCTTATGGCTTCTCTTGCAGACCCTCTATTTTTAGAGTGTATAGTATAGCCATGCGGCACGAATTTGATGAACAAACTAACTAGTTTGCAGCAGTTGAATCATGCCTGTTTGATGAACAAACTAACTACCTTGCGAAGCCCCCAATCACGCTGCCTGTGTGAACAAACCAACATGCTATCCTTACCTTCATTTAACGGATCAACACATAAAGATAGCATGATAAAGCCGTTAACGGCGGAGTCCATTAAGAGGGTAGTTGAGCTAGTAGTAGTGCCAGTCTGTTCTGTCCTGCCAATCAAGTAAGGGAGCTGCCACTGCTCTCCCTATCGGTTGAGGCCTTCAGCTCCTCTCTTTCCGGATATGAAATTGAGAATATATCTTATCTTTTTCTTTTGAGTGGTGCGGGAGAGCGACTTCCTTCCGTTTTCTACGCTGGGTGGTGCCACTAGAAGTACGAGCCTTAGCCGAGAGCTAGTTCATCATGCGTCTTCGTCCGTTCATTCTGTCCGGGAATGATTCAATCGAGAAAGCTTATCCATCGCTGGCAAATGACCCGTGGCAAACTACTGAAAAAAGCGACTTCTTCGAGAGGAAAAGCAAAATTCCTCTGACTCCCTACTCTGCATTTCAGTCGACTTTCTTTTTTTCGAAACCGGACCCCTCCTCAATAGTCTCTCCTCTCTAGCAGCCAACACAGGAATGAACAACTCCTCCCTCCTTCTTCTGTTTCAATCCGATCATCTCTCATTCCGGAATAGAGAGAATCCACCATTAATGATCTTTGTTCAGATTCGGATCAAGCATACGTTTTTCACTTCTATACGTAACGTAATCGAATTGAAGAAGTTGTAAGCAAGTTCCCTCCAGCAGCAGAGAATCTCAATAGCGGTTGTTTGGACCGTGTTTCGAAAGCAGCAAATAGTCCTTAAAAGCCTTCCCCCCTTTCAAGTCAGGCCGTACCGGATTTTTTGCAGAAAACTCTATTATGCTTTCCTCTAACCTGCGATAAAGGGGTTGGTTGCAGCGGATAGTTGGAATGGTTGTTCCTGCTTAGCCCTCCTTCCCACTCCCTTCCCTTTGTGTCTCTCCCTAATATGGGAGGTGTGAAGTTCTCTTGCAGCTTCTTAGCTACTATGAAAGTCCTAATAGTCGCCAAGCCAACCAAGCGCATCTTTCCGTTAATGCTTCTGCTTTGACCATGGCCTTCTCTTCCTTATAGATTGAATTTCAGCCACCGGGAAGAGTACCTATGAATTATAGAAAACATTAATGAAGATCCCGCTCAGACTTCTCCTATCGGGAAGTCCTTCTCTCATTCTGGGGCTTGTAAGATAAGACCAGTAGATGAATTAGGAAAGAGGGCCTATGCCCGGTTAAAGTGAAAGGCTGGAGTGATAGCGACGACGAGAGGAAGGACGGGATGGGGCCCCCGTTCGCTAACCCCTTGATCCTTTCTTTTCTTATTTCTTTATTATCTCGTTTTATTCCCTTAAGAATAATAGAGATAATGAGCTCTTTAGTTGAAACCGGCTGCTATCTTCCTAAACAGGAAAGGGGGAAGAGCTGCTATTGAATTTATTTGAGTAAGGGCTTTCTGAAAAGGCGTAGCTGCAATTGGGCTTCGGTTTGTACTTGAATCGATCTTGCCTTGGTGTTGCCCGAAGGGCGAGATTTCCCTTTCTCCTCCGTTAACAGACTAGGCTAAGAAAGCAGAAAATCCCGATCTTATCACCATTTTTTTCTCTTTGCTTTGAATAGCTATCGTACTCAAGGGATGAAGGAATGGATGCAGACTAAGAACACTTTTCAATCGGTTCCGATTTAGCATTCCTAAATATAGGACCTGCAACGGCAGATACTTTTTTAGCTCTTTCACTCCGTTAAATAGTTACTATGTTCGGAATCATAGCAGGAAAGACGAGCTAAGCTTGAAAACTTCTAGGCAACAAGTCTTTGATTCGATTGATTTTCACTCTTTCGTCCAAAAACTCTAACTAGTCCATCAGCCAAACCCTTCTCCTATTCGTCCAGTGAAGAAGTTAGGCATATGTAGCAAAGGAAGCAGTCCCATGCCTAAGGGAATTTTCTCAATGGAAAGAATAGGCTTGGGCTCACCATCCAAGCTCCCTCCTAGAACGGCAATTGGGCTGCAGTTCTGTCTTTCCTTAGAATCAATATCGTAGCGTAGAGTAATCACAGAAGTCAAAGTCAGACAAAAGTTTACTAGGATTTCAAAATCCCTTCATTATTAGTAAGATGGGGCGGAGGGCTAGGCCTAGAGAAGAGAGAAAAGAACGGCAAGCAAATGCTTCTTTCTTAACTTTCATTTAAATGAAATACCTGACCTCCGGATCAAGTGGAGACTAGTGACCTTAAGAGCCTGATCAGAGGAAAAGGTGGTTCTACTGAGGAAAGTTCCTCGCTTAGTGAACGCTTCAGCTTGAGCTTCTTTTATCTTAGTCAAGTGAAGCCCCATTCGTCGCGCTCCTAATACATACACAGTTTCGATGTTGCGGAGGCTGGTGAATCGACGCTTCTTACGCTTTGAACTGAAGAAGGTATTTCAAAGAAGTAGGTTCTGACTTGAAGGACGAAAAGCAGATTTCGAATACCACACCTAGGATCTCACCAGTCACTCGGTCGATCTCAATAGCCGAAGTGACAAGCGTTTATTCGCTATGTCACAGTCGAGCTCCCTGAATCACTTCGCTCTGTTTGGCAGAAAAGTGTTTCCGCTTTTTCGTTCTCTATACTCCAAAAGCAGGCTTCCTTGATATGGAATGCCGAAGGTCCCTTCACTGCCGCTCCCCTAACAATCTATCTAGATATGATTATACCAGCTATGATCGATATATTCATTGAATACCGCTTCACCAGATCTTTTGATAAGGACCAACCTGAGCGTGACCCTCAATAGTTTTCCGTCTCCGCCTCCGACTATTCAATCTCGAAAGAATCATATGCGTGCGCATTAACAACTGAACTTCCTAAACCGATAAGTCCCTTCGGGGGGTGGGCGAGGCTTGGCTTTCCAGTCGAGAAGAAGCCGGCCCGAGCAGTACTGAACCATAAGAGGAGTCCGGTGCAGCGGATGGGATATGGGGCCATAACTGCTGCTACTGTTATACTCCCACACTCTAAGAGAGTCCTACTGCCGGCGAATCTACTGAAAGGTAGTCCTACTGAGAAAGATTTCTCTGTGGATTCGACCTGAGAGACTTCCTTCACCCAATCTGCTTCGATGATCTACTCCCATTTATCTACGACAAACCTTATCAGTACTTTAAACCCTGGGATGGGATCCCAACAACCATCGATGAGCTATCGAGCTAGGAGCAAAAAAGAAAGAGAATCAGCTCTCGGGTAAGCAGCATTTAAGGCAGCTATTCTGACTTCTAACTTCCAAGGAGATTTCATGAAGGGAAGAAAGGTCCTCAATTACAACCTACTGGTAGCACCTCAGAGATGTCTATTCCTCTCTCTGATAGTCAAAGTAAGCCAAGCGCTAGCAAGCTGAAGTGAAGAAAGTTCATCATAGAAGGGAGAAGAAGCCCGGGAAGAGATCTTCCTTTGAGTCCTACTCTGAGTTGATTCTTCTTGGGAGCTGTTGTCCTTTATCGAAAAAACTAAATCAAGGCGTTAGCCCGTTAGCAGTCAAAGGCTTGAAAGCATGTTCACAGCTTAAGCCAAAGAGGACGTGGGCATTTCAATAATTCATATTTCCTGCTCGCCGTTATGCTATGTTATGTTTCAGTGCCATGATGGTCTGCCAGTGGCATGGTCCTTCTTTTCTTCATTCCGGGTATGCTCTATCAGTCTGTCCCGATTCCTCTAGTTATGGAGTTCCGGACTTAGAAGAGCAAGGCAGGGAAGCTTCAGGGAAGGGTGCTTTCACTTAGGCATATGAATATGAAAGAAAAAGATGAACAGAGAAAGAATATAGAAGGACGGATCCCTCTTATCTAGGGTATTCTGAGAGATTTTATTTAAACAGGGCCTGTATCAGTTATGGGGGTAGAAACTCAAGGTTAGGGATATAAGCCTTAAAAACCAAAGCGCTTTAAAAAAGCCATGTACCCGCAGAACGGTTTACCGTACTAGCTAGTCACAACTAGCCGCCTCTAAGGGAACGAACCCTTATATAATTGAAAAAACCGGGTGAGGGAACTTTACAGGTTGCCTGAAGCTTGACATGATGAAGGCGCTTTTAAGCCCTCCCCTCCGCCTAGGATTGCTGGCACCTGTTTGGATGAAGCACGGGTCGTCTAACAAGGCATGGGACCCATAGATTCATTGTCTGCTGTGCAGAAGCTTCCTTCCTGCACCTGCATGCGCGCAGGAGGCACACATTGTAACAATTCATCGCGATAGCTGCCTTTGGCTCTACTGTAACTGATTCCTCGGGTGTGATCAACGAGACAGTGGATTGATTCCTACACCTATGGGCTCAGGTTCCTTCCTCCTCTAGTCCGAATCAAGATGGCTCCTCTCGATCTTGTGATGCCTTCGGCCCAATTCTCAAGAGTTTTTCGCTCCTTTACTTTTCTATTAGTCAAGGGCTTATGAACGGTTCCGAAATGACACGCTATTCCGTCTCATCCTTTCCCCCGGATGGTAGGAAGAAGATAAAGGAGGAGGAGCCGTTCGCAGCGAGAAGCAAGGGATGTCGTGAACGGTGGGAGGTCACAGAGAATTGACCTATTCATAGAGTGATCCTATGATCAATACAGGATATAGACTATCTCTTTCTTTATTCTATTATTTTTCTGAAAAAAAAGAAGGGTGACTCAACTTCTCAGCTAGAGTTGGGGGTGGGACCCGTTGGCATAATGCACGCTGGAACGTGGGAATTCGAGGTCTCATGAACTACTACTAAAAACCTACTTTGTTTTTGTTTTGTTTGTGGACAAACGATATCCGGTCAGGCCTATGGATGGATCCTTTTAGATCTACGGGCCGGCCGTTCACATGAGCATAGGGAATCTATACTCGAGCGTTCAACTGGGGCCCTGACAGGATAGGTGAGGAATCACTCTGGATCTTCTTTATTGGGGCCTACAACTTCGCCGAGCCGACTAGCATCCCTTTCCACTGCGCATTTCTCGAACAAAGAAGACGACTATAGGATCGAATTCGCTTTCCGTGGTGAACTGGTCCCTTCTGCCTGTCTCATATGTGTGGAACCAGGTCTTTTTCGGTTCCCCTCGAATACATAGGGTAGGTAGGGCTGGGTGAGAAACGGTTCCCTGTTGCCAAGAAACTTTCCCCGGCCTTCGATTCCCCTTACTCATAAAGGGTCTTACGGTCGGGAGAACTACCTAACTAAAGAGAAATAGTGTTCTTTCTAAGAGTAGGCGTGGAGAGCTTTTTGCGGGGAAACTTGCAAGTACAGTTTGGAGGGAGGCGGGCGTCGACCCAACCTTATGAGTATTCGGACTATAACAGTTCCGATGAACAGTCACTCACTTTTGACAGTTATACGATTCCAGAAGATGATCCAGAATTGGGTCAATCACGTTTATTAGAAGTGGACAATAGAGTGGTTGTACCAGCCAAAACTCATCTACGTATTATTGTAACACCTGCTGATGTACCTCATAGTTGGGCTGTACCTTCCTCAGGTGTCAAATGTGATGCTGTA